TGCATCATGCGCATACCGGTAGCAGCTTCGAATAGGTCATATATCAATTCTCGTTCTCGAAAAATATAGAAGAAAGGGGTCTGTGCCCCAATATCTGCCATAAAGGGTCCAAGCCATAACAAATGGGAAGCGATACGACTCAACTCCAGCATAATAGCTCTGATATAGCTAGCTCTTTTAGGCACTTGAATGTTGCCTAGCTGTTCGGGGCCATTTACGGTTATTGCTTCTGTGAACATAGTAGCTAAATAATCCCAACGTGTTACATAAGGCAAATATTGTATAATTGTTCTATTTTCCGCAATTTTCTCCATCCCTCTATGTAAATAACCCAATATTGGTTCACAGTCAATAACATCTTCACCATCGAGAGTAACGATAAGTCGAAGAACACCATGCATTGATGGGTGGTGAGGGCCCATATTGACTATCATGAGGTCTTTTCTTGTAGTTGGTGCAATCATAAGTTTTTCCGGAGTCATTCTTCCATGCATTGCTGAAAGTAAAAAGAAGTTTATCAAAATTTAAACGACTAAGCTCAAATGGTATCACGCTTCAAATTAACGAGTTTTTATCTCTCGAATATTCAATTCGCCAATTAATTCTTTATAGCGTCCTCTATTTCTTTTTGACAAATAGGCTAGCAGCCGTTGACGTTTTCCCAAAATTTTTCGCAAACCTCTCTGAGATGAAGAGTCCTTTTTGTGCAATTCCAAATGTGAAGTAAGTCTCCTTATCTTAGTGGTGAAACTGAATACTTGAAATTCAACAGACCCTCTGTTTTCTTCGTTTTCTTTTTTAGAAATAACTGAAATGAATGAATTTTTTACCATAAAAAAATTCCCCTTTTCCTTTTTACAGATATGGATTTTAACGATCAGTAATAATAATGCAATTAATTTGAATGTGGTATATACAATAATCTAATTCGAATTTCTTTATGAACGCCTAATTTTTTGAATTCAAATCAATCCATTTGCAAATTGGATTTAGATAGGAATATAAAAGGATTGGTACATTTTCGCATCGAAGGGTTTAGATCTAAAATGAAGAAGGTTCTGTTGATTCATTTCAAGGTCTAATTGAGACATTATTCATTTTAGATTGGATACTAGAATAAAATGCGAGACAAGACATGGACATGTGATCCATGTATTGTATTTGTTTGCTTTGATATACTCTTTCATATACCCTATATTATATATAGGGTATAGGATATATAGAAAAAGTGTATTATCCCCAAATTTTCAATCGTGGATACAGATGTATCCTTAACATACTGAAACGACTGCCATTATTCGTATCAAACCAATAACGATTCATACAAGCTAAATCTTCTAATCGATAATTAGGCCAAAGAAAAAGCTTTAATTTCATTAATTCGTTTTTCTCTCTATCAAGATGGTTATTGTGATGTGAAACTTGACTGCTATTTTTTATGTTCTTTCCGTTTGGATTTCTATCTATATCATTTCTATTCTTTGAATTGAAAGAAATTAGAATTCGCAATTTTCTACGGCGTCTAAACGATAAAATATTTTCAGGAACAAGAAAATCAAAATTATTTTTGTCGATATTTTCAGTTATTCTTTGATGTGGTGAAATAACTTCATCAAAATTATTGTTAGAAACATATCTTTTCTCTTGGTATTTTTGATTAGTTTGGTGCTTACTCTTATTAACCAACGAAATACCTATGGTTTGATATATAATCAATTGTCGATCTTTTTTTCCAGACAGATGAATGGGTTCTATAATCAATACTCCCTTTTTCAGCAATTCTGTAAGAGTTAAATTCTTCTGAATCAGCATTATATCCAAACCGATTTCTCTCTTTTGAATCGAGGATATAGTAATTTTCCTTGGATCTATCAGTCTAAGCAGGAGACAATATGCCTTGATATTATTCATCATTCTTTGATTCAAAGTATCGTTCCATCTCAATTGAAAAAGCAAATAACGTTTCAGGAAGAAATCTAGTTCTGCTTCCGTGTTGCTTTTGTATTGTTTTTTCTTTTTCCCTTCTTTCATGTCTGAGCTTGCATCATTTTCTTCAATAGGTTTTTGTTGTGAGAGAACAGATCCAAGATCTTCTTGGCTTGTGGTTTTTTTTTCTTCTTGATTTCCATGCTTTTTATTCGATGCTATTCCATCCTTTTTAGTCGATGCTATAAAAAAGCTTCCTTTTTCCTTTCCATTGATCTTTTTATTTTCACTACTATTTTCATTTTTATTCAAATTTAAAAGAAGTAATTTGCTTGGTATAAACCAAGGTTTCCTTTTATATACATTATAAAGTAACACAAATTCTGGAAAGAACCAAAGTTCGAGATCCAATAAGGGGCGCTTTACTATTTTTTCATTCATTCCCATCCAATCAAAAAAGCTTTTGTCGAAGTTTGGTGGATTGATTTCTGGAATCCTAAGATAAAAAAGATTTTGTTTAGAAATTATTTGAGAATAATTAGTACCAATTTGAGTATTTTGATTCCTATTGGTATGCGTCATGATCCAGGACTCAACATCGACTTTTTGTTTAAGATAAAAATTGATAATTTTCCAATCAAAATATTTTCTATCGGCCCTTTTTTCCATATATAAAATATCAACCTTTCTTAGATAGTTATTAATAGGGATGTTTCTAAGCATATCAAAAAGGGTCTCTTTAGGCGAAATCTCTTGGTTCGTATTTCCTTGAAACAGAGATCTATAGCATTCCGTTTTATTTTCATAATTAATAAATTTATATGATAAAAGATCATATCTAGAGTATTTTTCAAAATTATCTTTTTGATTAGATAATGAATCTACTTGAAATTGTTTTTTGAAATCACTTAATTGGTCTTTTTCATATGAATGCCCTTTGCTTAAATTTTTCTTTTTAGTTATACGACGCTGATGAACTGCATTTCGCCATTTTTCTGGTATTAATCTAGACCATCTGATCTGAGATAAATCATATTGAAAATGTCTTCTTAACCAGTTTTTCCATTGATTCATTTCATAACTTGGAAGTTTCTTACCCACTAATTTCGAATGAACCACTCCTTGCGTTTCAAAAGAATCCTTTATTTCAGGGTTAAGAAAAGGGGGGATTTTTTGATATTGAAGAACAGATCTTAATTTATACGAATTACTAACTTGGATTTGTGATAATTTGTAAAATACATATGCTTGTGACACATAGGATAAATCATAAAAAATATGTGAATTTGTTTTACTATTACTAATTGATTTTTTTATAGTCGAAATAAACGAAATTTTATTTTTCTTTTTTTTCTTAATTCGTTCTTGTTCTTTTTCATTATTGTAAATGGATTTATCCATAATTTTTTTGGTTTTTTCAAGAAAAAGTTCTGTATTCATTCTGAGAATATTAATGATAGATAAAAAAATATCTGTGTATATTCTTTCAATGAAAAATTTCAAAAAAAAGGGTAATTTAGAGATTAATTGAGCATTGCTTCTTTTTAATATTTGCCATTTTTCGAACCTTTTAGCATTATAACTTGTTTTGTTAGTACTAAGATTATTTATTCTTGGAGTCACTTTTTTTTTCTCTTTTGTGATTCTTTCTATTTGATTTCGAATTGTACTTGTTCTATCAGCCAGATCCTTCATTTTTTTTTCTGTCAATGAAGAATTTGTCCAACTCGGAGATACAATTTGACTAAATGATTCGTGAATTATTTGATTGCTTATTATGGAATCTTTTTCTTCTTTAATTTCGCTTGATTCATATACTACTTCTTTTAATCTAAATTTTAATAATAGAATTGGATTTACTCGTGAAAGTTCTTTTATTATTTTTTTAAAAAAAATAACACTTTTGATAACCCATTTTATTATTTTTTTTGAAACTTTTCGAAGTAATTTTATTTTTCCTTTGAAAACTAGTAGAATTATAAAATACTTCTTTTTAAATTTTTCCATTTTTTTTTCGAATTCCTTAAAAATGGGTTTAAAAAAAGAAGGTCGTTTTCGAGGCGAACCAAAAGGAAGTTCGGCTTCCATTCCCCAAACTGTTAAAAAACAAAAATAACTTTTTTCTTTTTTCTTTTTAATTAGATCTTTCTGAGAGGATTGTAGTTTCGATTTGTGCCAAGGTTTCGGACAAAAAGGAAATAATATTTTGATCTGAATACCGTCTGTCAACCAATTTTTCGGAAATTCTGTTTCGGATAATGGAACACCATTATAGGTACATTTAACATGCATTTCTGTATTCCATTCCTGTAAATCCTCAGACCATTCAGGAAGTTGAAATAGGAATATACGTCCAATATTTTTCGCAATTATGAATGAAGGTAAAAAAATATATTTTCTAAAAAAAGATTGACTTAGTAACATGCAACCTCTTATTACTTGCGCAAATGGAATGGTATCCCAGGCCTCTGCTATCTCTATTCGCGCTTTTTCCTTTCTTTTGTTGTTCTCTTTTGTTTCGTCTCTTTTTGTTTGCTCTTCTGTATACTCTACAATTTTGAATGCTTCCCCCTTCCCCGCCCAATTTTGAAAAATTTGTTTAATCAACCCGGAGATATCAAAAGAAAAAAGGGGGGATTTTTCTATTCTATCCAAAAAAAGAGGGGAATGCACATTTGCTTGAAACAATTCTAAAATAACTATTTTACGCCTTTGAGCACGCATAGAACCTTTGATTATACCTCGACGAAAGTCTGATTGTTGTGAATAGCGCATCAAAGCCACTTCGTCTGTTTGATCGGGTGTATTAGTATCTGTAGTACTAGTATCAGTATTCTCCTTCTTAGAAGTAAAAATTACTACACGTTTGGCTTTTCTTGAACGAATTTGATGATCTACCGGTACCTCTTCTTGAAAGTCTCCCGATTGTTGTTCTAAATCGGTGATTAATTTGTATGACCATCGGGGGACTTTTTTACTGATTTCTTCTATTCTAATAGATTTTCGATTAATTTTTTGATCATTACCATCAGTTACAATTTTAGTTAAAAAAGATTTCAAATATTTTTTTCCTC